TATCACTAATACATTAATTATGGGTCTACCCCTACTTATACTTAGCCCTACCAGAGAATCTTATTGCTAGCCCTAAGCTAAGAAAGATCGAGGGGAAGAAAGGAAATCACTTGTTTGCTGCAACTGGATAGTTGGGAGAAGGACAGGAAATAACTGCAATCGAAGTAAGCTCGACTGGATCCCCATGGACGGAATGATAAGAATAGTGAGCCTTGGAGATCGTTAGAGCGTTTGGACCCACCGTATGAAACCTACCTATTGGCTCGAATGAACCATACCTATTGATTGGCTCGCCTTAGGACTCTCAAAAAAGTAACCTGGCCTGATACCTATTCACTCGCCTGGCCCACTCGTATCCATCATATATAATATGCCCTACTATCGAGGGAAATCTACCTCTTAGATAAAGTATTCGATCGCCTGAAGATGGCACAGAAAGACAAAAAGAGCAAAATCGATCTAAGATAAGACAGGATGTAAACTTTCTCCCAATTTAGCTTTCTACCACTCCATGGAAGTAAGACTAGCAACTATTATATGGCCCTCCTCCTATTAGGGCAACTACTAAGACTGGCTCGCCGAGATCGACAGGAAAGACAACTAAAACTCAAACTGCAGGAAAGAGAGAAACAGGGGAACTAGATGAGCTTACTACTCCAACTGTAACTGGATCGAAAAGAGAGTGGACTGAGCATCTTTCAAATTTCAAAGATCTATCAAAGCCCATTTGAAATGAATACTCCTGCTCTGCTTTCAAACTTTCCAACTGCATGTTAGTAAACTCCTACTCGCTTTAGGGCAGTCTAACCCACAGGCTGCAAGCACTAGCTCGCTGGCAGAACGAAAGACTTTAACCGGATAGCTGGAAACTGGCATTTCCACTAGATATATCTCAATGGCTGCAAGGGCTTACCTTGGCGCTCCTACTGTTAGAACTCCAACTGACAATGGAACTCCAGTGGAAGACCTTAACACTTCAACTGCCCGAAACCCCTTATCATTGGAAGGAAACTGGCCGGAAGAAGATATTCCAAAAAGGACTGCCTTTTCTTTTAGGACTAGCTTAAGGGATGGATGTAAAAAAAACTTGCAGCGAAAAAGACTGCAACAGGACCTCCAACTCCAAGCGCAAGGAAGGAAAGAGCCAGGGCCGAGAAGATACAAGCTCTTCAAATTGTGGAACTTAATACTTTTGAGTTGGAACCCCCTGCTGACTTCGCTTGTCTGCCTGGCAAACCTAACCTCGAAACTAGAACTTTACTTTTTTCAGGTGATATTTATTTGATAGAACCTGAAAGAAGTCATACTGGATACCACTGGTTAAAGAAACTCTCCACACGTGGGCCCTTACCTGTTGAGATGAAGTGTAAGCCTAAAGTACTCTTCGCAGGTTCTTCATTTAGAGGGGGAAAACTGCTTCTCTACCATACTTGTCTTTCCTGTCCTGCGGAATACGTTTCGGAGTACACAAGTCCTATCGCTTAGAGATAATAAAGCTTTCTTTCGAGCTTTCACTAGAACTTGTTTTTGGCACTTGCTTTAGAACAGGCACTGAGACTGGAAACCAAGAGGCGGGAAACTTGGTTACTCTCTTCCTTCCCTTCCTGTATTTCCCTTCATTATGGCACCGAGCTACTGCACGACGTTCTCATAGGATCCTGTGACTGGGCTGGGCCTAGGCAGTTCAGAAGAAGGGTCTCGTCAAGACCTCTTGAAAATAGATGAAGAGGAAAGGAAGTTGATGAATGGCAGAAGGCCTGGATTAGTTTGTACCGGTGTAGGTCCCTGAGTAGTGACTTGTCCCCCTTGATGTTGTGGCATTGGATTAGTATAGATCCCCATATTAGTAGCTTCATTGACATTGGCGGCTTTCAGGTATGCCTTAACTTCGTTCCAATTGATACGATTTTCATCATTCATGTCATAGATGACATAACGCAAAGTATTACACTTTTAGATGGTATGGCCCGCGTATCGGTGAAATGGACAGAATTTGAAATAGTCGAGACCTGGAGGCCAGGGGAGTGGTTTATCTCTGGGCAGAGAAATGGCTGTCCATGCCAGAAGGCTGGAAAATAGGGTAGGAATGGGTAGGGGTAATGAAGGGTAGTGAGCTCTATTTGGTCCCCAGGGTCGCTTGGGAGCACCTTCTTGCTGCTGAGGATCATAATTGGCCGGAGGCGCAGCCTTGTTATAAGCGGGTCTGGGCGGAGCTTCCGCTGGGTTTTGCGGTTGCGATTGGGTAGGAGGTTTTTGAGTGGGTTGGGGGACGGCCCCCTGGATGGCTTGCTGATTCCGGGTGCTCCGTTGTCTCAGTGCATTCTGCTGTGCTTGAACCGCATTAATTGGATCCGGAGTGATGGTAACCTCTTGAGTTGGCTGCTGGGTCCTTAGGGTATTCTTCGGCTTGCCTTCTCCCCCATTAGAACTGTTCCTGAGGAAAGTGATAGACCCGTCTTTTATACTCCTCTGCATGCGGGCAGCTCGTTCAAACAGTTGAGGGAATTTTCGGCAATCTCCTAGCACCATCGCTTCCTTGATGGGCCCATGCAGGTTATCGATAACCATCTGTACTGCATCTTCCTCTGATATGTTTCATTTTGCTTTTGCTGCTAAATTCCTCCATCGGTTAACAAAGGTAATGAATTCAAAACCGGGCTGAATTTTTTCATTCACCAAATCACAAAGATTGGGGGATGTTCCACCTGGTGCAACTACTGGCTGGTGAATCTGTCAATCACATCGTCAAAACTACGTAGAGCATCAAGGGGGAGAAAAGAGTTCTACTTGAGTGCTTCCCCTTCTAATGACTTATGATAAAGGTGGAAAAAGAACCCAGACTGGGAATCAAGGCCTCGGCAATCCCCACAGAAGGACAGCAAGTGATGATATGTTTTCCCATTGTATTTACTAAACTTCGGTATCTTGAACCCTTCCGGCAGAGCTACATCTGGATGTCGGCAAAAATCCTTGAATCTCAGTTTCCTCCCGTATTGGTCTGCTCTACTGCAGCTTATATCATTGCCTCAATCTCCATCTTTCCGAGAGGCTTCTCCACGGGGACCACAGAGCGATCATAGTCTAACTCTTCAATAGGAGATTCATAAGCGAATCGCTTTCGGATTGCCCATTCATGAAATAAGGTGCAGGAGTTCTTTGCATCCGTAGAGGAGGCTCATCCATGATTGGGAATTGGAATGTGGGTACTTGAATGGATGCCCCTCCATTGATCTTGGCTTGCTTCATTGCATTCATGAATTCTTTGTTTGATTCTTCGGGCTTCTTCCTCTTCCGCTTTTCCCCATCTTACTAATCATAATGAAGGGGCAGGAAATCGGTCAAAGGTATCCCCAAGTCGGAATTCCGGCAAAGACCAAGAAGTATCCATTCTTAACACAAAAAAACCGCCGGCTTTTAGAGAATCTTTCCTCTTCAATTATGCACGATTTACTGGGGTTGTCTTCCTTTCTTGGGAGTTAAAAAATGAGTTGGGTAAGCTTCCTAAGGGTATGGCTTCTCCGGAGCGACTAAGGACACACCCAATCAAACGATCGGTAAAACGGGTCTCCTTTGGTACAATCTCCTCGGCCGAGTATATCTCGTACGGTTGTTTTCAAAAAGTAGTGCAATCGCATTCTATGAACGAATTCCTTCATAGATAGAGTAGAGAGAAATGGGAGAAAGCGGATTAGCCACGTTCTAACTCTTCGCCATCAGACTATCATAAGAGTCATTTCATCCCAGAGTCTCTGGCTGAGGGATATCTAGTTTAAGTGCCAGTTGCCATTGATCTTCTTTTCTTGGAGAAAAAATGGCATTTCCCTGCCAGTTTCCTTTGCTGTCGATGCAGGCGAGTTGGGCCTATTCTCGTCTCGAATAAGAGAGTACCTGGAGTACTAACATATAATCTTTCCTGTAGATATACAAGACTCCTTTTCCTTTCCAGTACTATTATAAGTATAAGCCCCTATAACCTGGGAGTTTAACTAGAACCTAGATAGAATCTCCGGAATCAGAAGCTGCCATCTCTCGCTATGCTTTTATGAGTGGATTTGAGAGTGCGGCATAGCTGGAAACTCCTGAATTTTAGGAAGGTTCTAACCTTAATGAAAAGGTAAGTTTGAAGAGAGATTAGGAGAAGTTCCCGAGTGTGACAACCCCCTTTTGAAAGGATCTTTCTGCTTTTTAGTTTCCTAATATGTGTGTACATATTGATTGTATCAGTACTACCAGCGAGCTAAGAGCTAACCCCTTTCTTTTCCTATGACGTTTTAATACTCACCCCTGAAATAGAGATAGAGAGAATCTATTAAGTTGGAAGGCGGAAAGAAGCACTGGCTAAGACTTTCATGGAGATGGGGCATACAGGGCAAGTGTACTAGCATATGAGTTTCCAGCTTGTGAATTAAGGTTTGTCAAACCCTAAGCTGCTACTTAGAAAGGGGGCGTAGCGGGTAAGGCAAAAGAAAAGGTGTCCGCCTAGACTACTGCCACTTTCTTATGTGAATACCGGGTTCTTTCACTCCTCAATCTCACTCTTTAGTGAAAGTCTCTATTTCACTTTCAAAAAGCAGTCTACACAAAATTCCCTCTTCGATGCTAAGAATAGGGTGTTGTCTCTTTCTAGTAAATAGAATCATTCCTATCATATCATGACTGTAAAGCAATGGAATGAGCGATCTCAGATGTCATTCTTGCATCATGATGCCGAGAACCGTCTGCTCTCTCTTTTCCGCAAACTTAGTAGATGGAAAGAAGAAAGAGTAAGCAGAGATGGTACCACTAGGAGACAAGATCAAATAAAGGAACTTAACTCAAGGGGAAGTAATGAAGGGTAAATAGCGTAGAGTAGATAAGAAAGGGCGTCGTTAGCAGGCTAGACAGATATTGAATGAAGAAAGAGAGGAGAACAAGTCACTTATTTTCTTTCACTAGTCTCAGGTTTACATCAGAGGATTGAGGGAACGAATAAACTGCTATTGAAATCACTGGTTGGTTGTTGACCAACGGAATGAATTGGAGTCTTTTTTCGTTGGTCAGCTGTAAACCAAGTGCTGTCCGTCTTCATGGCCTCAATAAGACTCAGTATTGTACTGGCCGAATCCCTTTTGCAGCACGGAGTATACCTCAATCTCCGTTAGTTCCGTTTCGGCTTTTTCCTTAATTTCCCACGCCTTCTGTGAGGCAAAACCTCACCACACTACACTTCGACGCAAGAGAAGAGGACCGGGCGCTTTGCTTGTCATGTATCTTCGGGATACGAGTTGCCGGTCTTCCCGGAAGAGAACTTTAATCTAATACTCGGTATGTATAGTATGGATCAACTAGTTGCTGATTTCATCTTTAAATTAGGTTTGGCTTTGCCTGTAGCTATTCTGCTGGCCGTTAGCGCTGGTCGAATGATCCATCAAATGAATAGTTGGAATATGGAAACTAAAATAACTAATTTAGCTGTGGATGTTGTCAAAGAGAAAATAGTAGATCAACTAGAGATTGTTTTTACAGTATATAAAGACACTACTCCTACGGGAGATGGTAACTTACCAACAGCGGTGAATTTCCAAGAAGTAGCCGAACGGGTTCTTTGGAGTGTCGACAACATTCACTGGCTAAACCATATCTATATGGATCTCGTCAATCATGGAACGCAAAGTGAATACTTTCTCCAAGTTATACAATTTCTTGGAGGGTAGTCTTTCTTTTTCTGATGGTTCCTGACGTACTGTAGTTATAACATTTGAATTTCTCTTACATTCTATGTTTCCGGTACCATGATACTTTCTGTTTTGTCGAGCCCTGCTTTGGTCTCTGGTTTGATGGTTGCACGTGCTAAAAATCCGGTACATTCCGTTTTGTTTCCCATCCCAGTCTTTCGCGACACTTCAGGTTTACTTCTTTTGTTAGGTCTCGACTTCTTCGCTATGATCTTCCCAGTAGTTCATATAGGAGCTATAGCCGTTTCATTCCTATTCGTTGTTATGATGTTCCATATTAAAATAGCGGAGATTCACGAAGAAGTATTGCGCTATTTACCAGTGAGTGGTATTATTGGACTGATCCTTTGGTGGGAAATGTTCTTCATTTTAGATAATGAAACCATTCCATTACTACCAACCCAAAGAAATACGACCTCTCTGAGATATACGGTTTATGCCGGAAAGGTACGAAGTTGGACTAATTTGGAAACATTGGGCAATTTACTTTATACCTACTATTTCGTCTGGTTTTTGGTTCCTAGTCTTATTTTATTAGTAGCCATGATTGGGGCTATCGTACTGACTATGCATAGGACTACTAAGGTGAAAAGACAGGATGTATTCCGACGAAATGCTATTGATTTTAGGAGGACTATAATGAGGAGGACGACAGACCCACTCACGATCGACTAAAAGGAAAGTCGCCCGGAAATATTGGTTCAAATCCAATTCGTGAGAAAAGAGATAGTTTGAATAAAGCTTTTGTCGCCCCAGGATGGATTGAATTCATGCTCCCTCTTCCAGGTCGAGTATGAAGCCATCTCTAAGGAGACAGTCTGCCAAGTGAGCGCGAAGGTAAGACCATCTCGCTAGTATCTTCTTGTTGTTCCAAAGGAGCTTCTCATTCAGAAGGAAAGCAGAGAATGAAATGTGGGAAGCGAGCTTGCTGCGCCTATCTATGGTAATAGAATCCCGGTGGTAGTAGTTCTTTTTCTCTTAAAAGAGGGAATGAATAAGGTAATTCCTCACCAGATGAATGCAAGGCTGGAATAACAGAACAGCCAGATTTGACTTACTAATAGGAAAGAAAAAGCGATTGTTGACTTGTAAAGACGGGAAGAGCAGGGATGAAACCAGAAGGGATTGGCTTCACGAATGCTTAGCTCAGAACCTAAACTGCTGGCTTTCTCGCATTGAAGGTATCTGTTGAGGGAATCTATCCCAAAGGTAGGCCCAAGGCTGCTTAATGAGCGCCCCTTGAAAGAACAAGAGCTGCATTCATTCCACCTGCGGAAGTCTCTTAACCACCTCTAAATGTCCCCTTTTGGCTAGTATTATCCTTCATCTAGAAAGAAAAGTGGGGGCTTAATAGAGCTCGCATCTAAGGCGAGGGAGTGAGATGAATCTCTTTCTTTTCGTCTCGTTAAGTGGCCTTGAGCCTGAATTCTGGCACAAGAGATAGTCAGACTGTCTCTTCTCTTCTTGCTTCTCTTCTAAGGTGGGGGATTTGGAAAGAATCGCTTTTTAGCCACCCCTGACTTAATTATCGTATTTGAATAAAGGTATGTGAATAAAGCGATGTGAGGTCAACCTCGAGGGGAAATCGACGGAAGTCTTGTTAATAAGCGAAAGAGTGTACTATCGAATAAGGAAGTGACTATTGGAATCTTGCTTTTGTGATATTTGTCTATGATAAGTTTCGCCTTAGATCAGAGTGGTCGTAGATCGTTGATGAAAGTAAGTTTGGAAGAACTTATTTCACTCTTTCTTTATTTGTTTTGAAACCTGTGCCTTTAGATTTAGAACAGAGCAGGACCGAGTCTTGTTACTTATAGCTTTGAACTTGTTTGGTGTAAGAGAACCGGTTTTGTGGAACCATATTGGATGGTCGGTAGCTTGTTTTACTCGAGTCAAGAAGGGCGCTCCAAAAAGGAGCGAGAGATTCCTCTGGAAAAGGGCCGGTAAAGACTGATCGTTAAGAAGATTTGGGGCGATGAATGCTTATTTTAGCTCCGGTCTGAAAGACCTCTCCAAAAGGCAAAGGTCGAGCTTCGTTCTATCCATCCTGGAGCAGACGTTGATCAACCGGCACATAAGGATTGTGCATCAGGCTTTCCCCGTGGCGCCTAGAAAGCTTCTACGTACGGGCTTAGATAGGCCTGACGATCAAGAGGGCAACCTCTATAGTCTTAGTGTATTAGTATGCTTCGAACAAAGCGCACAATCAACAATCACTCGCTTAAGACAACAGTAGCCCGTTCTTCACTCTTGCACCTTTCTTTCAATCGGTGAATAGGCTTATTCGTCATGAGAATAAGAGAAATGGTTCAGCCGTTATGGATAATGGATGAAATTCCTTCAGGGATAGTGGGTGCAAAAATAAAAGGCCAAGCACCGAATGCCGTATGTTAAGCATATAGTTTCTTTCTAACCGCCAGATTCATTCTTGAGCTGTTTTTTCCTCACACATCCAAGTCGGACTCTCTCGTTGGTCTGATTTTGTATGATTCCCATTCATTATACGTTCTTTTCGAAGTCATAATCACATTCTCTATATCAGGATTTATCCAATCGTTCGATTTGATCGTGCTACCAAAGAAAGAGGTTACCTGCCTTCGATTCCAAAGCTGTATATTGGTCCTCCGTAGAGTGAAGAAGAAAAGGCTGTCACTGTTCTAGAAGAGGAAGCGTAGCAGGCACGTATCGATGTGCAAATGATGGGCAATTTTTTGACAAGATCGAAAGGACACGGACAAACAAGGATAAGAAAGAAACCCTAGGACCTTCTATTAGCAACACTAACCCAATCTCGATGAAGAAAAGATAAAAAAAGCAGCGCTTCTTTTAGCCTAGGGTTGAGATTTTTTGCTTCCGCGAAAGCCTTCTTTCGTGCACATCCCACTTTTCTATGCTTTTTTATATATGTAAATCTTTTATATTGACTCTAGCTTGAAACCCCATCTATGAGCAAGGGAGAATAAAATTAAGAAAATGACATTGGGACGGTCGGTCCAGTGGAAATGACCAGTCATCCCCTCAGCCACGAACTCCGGCCCGGAGTTCTCAATAGCACTAAAGCGCGGAAACCATTAATCGTGTTGAATCAGTGTCCTAAAATCGAATAAGTCAATTTGGAATGAAAAGATTGGTCTATGGTTCGGGGAACCGATAGCATCCACTTTTGTGGCAAAAGCCGTGACAACAGAATCTTCTTAAGCGGAGAAGGAAGTACTTTGGCCGGTAAAGCCCCAGCCGTGTGAACTGAACTGAAAGTTCCAGCTGACGTTTATGGTTGTGAATTCCTTGCCACTAGAGGAGACACCTTTGAAAGGAGAAATGAAATAATGAGTAATAGAATTTTACATTCGCCCAAGTAATCCCTTCCTTTAATGGTTGATCACCCATATCGCTTCTTCCAAAGCTTTCGCCTCTTGTGCGATTTGCTATCGGTGTCGCTGCTCTTCTCCTTTCTCCCATTCTTTCTTTCTCTAGAATTTAGATTCAATATCAATTCTAACAAGACCGTCCAGCCTTGCCATTGCTTATTTGGTGTTCCAGGAGCTCTCTACTGCATATCGAGACAATCGGCCTATCCTGGAGTTTTACACAATAATGAGGGACCATTGGCACCAGCCCTCCTCCATGGAGGAGGAGTTATGCTCTACATATTCCGCCTGTGGCTGTGCCAAGAAGCAGCAGAAGGCCCGAGATCCGCAACGTCTATATCAGTTCCTCATGCACCTTCGCCTCGAGTTTGAGTCCATCAGAGGCCAGCTCCTGCACCTATCGGTACAGTAAAAGAAGGAGAAGAGTAAGCTTTTGAAGTTGACTTGTTTGTTGGCTTTCTAGCTAATGAATGCGCTAAAACCCTCTCCTGTACAGTTGATTGCTAACCTGATCGTGCTGTAATTATTTAACTTGAATTGAATATTGAATAAGTAGTATCAAAAAAACCCTCTTCAATTTGGCTTAGCTGCGTTAGCGTGTGAGCTCAGCAGAGCAAGACAGACACGGCTTAAGCTTAAAGAGCAAATGTGGAGATGAGAGGAAACCCCTGCAATCTTCACCCCTCTCGCTTCGCTCTCCATCTACGTTCTTTCTCCCAGAGTAAGGAGCGGAGCAGCTGTCAGTCCTTTTCCTTTAAATAAGGAAATTTCCCGTGTAAAGGGAAACAAACTCTCTTTAGATTGATGCCCGAGATCATTCCTTTTAGAGGTAAGGAAACTTAAGGGGCTATCGCCATTCTTGCAGTGCTTACTCCTATAAACCAGGTTGGAATGGAGGAAATCTCGTATAGTCAACAATCATTCCTCAGTCTTATATCCTTTCTTTCATAACATCTGCTAGCAATCATTTTTAGTGCTTTCTCTTTGGCTAGTGAAGAAATTCTTTTTCTCACATCTCGATTTCTCTCTGGAAGCGGAGGCTATCTTGCTCACTTTTTCCTTCTTAGGGAAGATAAGAGACTTTGCTGCACTCATTGCTGCTCTCCCACCTTCTAGCTTAGCTATCTAAAAAAGCATCCTCTAACGAACACACCACTTACTACCTTCTTTAATTTAGATTCCCTGAAAGCAAAGGTGTGGAATAGGGCTAGCTAACAAGTAAACGAGTGTAAGTGAACGAAAGGCTGTTTAATGTTCGAGCTAAGCAAGTCAACTACTTCTCTTCGTTGCGGAGGCGAAGTGAGCCAAGCTGGAGTTCTTGTTCGAGTGAGCCCGGTAAGCAAGCAAGTACGCCCGAGTTATGTAATAGAAAGACTCTAAAGTCTTCTCATATTCCTATTTTGACTACTTTCAATTAGAAACGTGACTTATGAATGAAGCTAGTAGTTCTTCTCTATAAGCCAAGTAAGGAAAAAAGAAGCTAAAGTGGTTTATCCATCCTTGCATGACCCAACGATCTAACCATTCCCTACCACCCGGAACACTTAGAGGAAAGACGTCCCATCAATCTTTATAGCTAAACAACTGAGAAAGGAGTAGCCGATTCCTTTGTTTGTCGCCCCGGGATCATTTGTATGCGCCATACCGCGCAGGCGAATTCCTGACTGAACTCAATAAAGCGGACGGCGAACAACAACAGGAGAGCACTCGGTCTTTCCTAATAAAGGCTAAGTGGCTTAATTAGGCTTGGGAGCTGGGCTGTACGCAAAGGCACAGGGCTATATTTTATTGAGCAGGCTCGGGCTTCGGTTAGGCTTGCCTCTCAGCTCGTTCGATTAGGCTCGGGGATGGGGGGCTCAAGTCTAAGGTGCTTGATCTTGCAGGCGTAGTTGGTCTGTCTTTGTTTCCTTAGTCGCTTCTTCGCCCCCGTTTAGTACGGGCGTGCTTGGTTGCCCTAAGTGGGGAATCCTCACTTGAGACTCATAGGTCGACTTTCGGCTCGATTGACGGATTCTTTGACTACTTGTTGGGATAAGACTACGTGGTTAAAGAAGACCACCTCTATGGATGTGAGATTGCTGTTAGAATAGAAGCATCTGCCCGGGCCAATATGCTGATTACTGGGAGTATAGTGAAAACTACAATTCCTCCATCGAAAGCAAAACATGACTATTTATTGTTCAAAGAAAGTCTATCCCCAGGGAACCATAAATGCCTGGCTTGAGCTTGAGGATTTCATCTAAACTAAGGATTAACAGACTCTCCTTGCTGGCCCCACCCGCTTCTCATTCAAACCAGGGCCATATGCTCCTCTCTTATTCAAGGGTCCACATATTAGGAAAAGGGGTTTACCTTCATCTATAGGGTTCTGTCCACTCAAAGCTTTAAGGATTAAACGAAAAAAAGGCTCGGTCGTAGTCGTTGGAACGAACTCGGTAACAATGACCAGTCATTTGTTAAGCTGGCTTGGCTTACGCTTCCTTCCTTCCCTCGAGGACAAAGACCTTCTCCCTGACAGTCGTGGTAGCGCCATTTCTCTTTGGCTTAGAGTCGCTTCAACGGCTGAGCTGCTTGGGCCAGGAAAATATATTATATATATAGTGAAAGTGGCATCTTTCTTTCAGACTGCTTTACTTAGGATGGGAGTCCTTGCTTAGCCGAGCTGGAAGCTATTATACTCTAGGCGTAAGGCAGGGCTTATAATCCTATTCTTTTTCTGCCGTTGGAGATGGGAATGAGCAAGACTTTGTGTTGTAAGGCCTTGCCTTTCTCGAAAGCTAAACCTAAAAGCAAATGAATAACCTTTATTTATGGAATAGGTGAATCCATGCTTATTTCCTTCCCGAGCTGAGTACAATCCCACCCTAAACTTTGATCCTTATCGACTTTGACCGAAAGAGCTATTCTTTTCCTGAGACTGGGAAGCATAAGGCCGGAAAGAAAGTCATAGTTGTACGAGGTTCAGGCATAGCTACTGGAAAAGAAGTCATGCCTCATTCTTATTGATGTAGATGGGCAATCACCAATGGCTGAAATGCTAAAGGGCTTCGCTATGAATCCGTAACGACGTACCGACCAGGCTCTCCCGTAGATAGAATGGCCTTTAATCGACCCACTCACCCAGGAACCGAGGGAAAAAAGAAACAGAAGAAAAGAATAAAGGGTTAGCAATGGATTACACACGCTATCACTATTGGATTGTGCATAGGCATAGGACTGTTCATACAAAACCAAAAGGAATGAAAGTCCAGAGACTTCACTTGACTTGGAGCAGGAATGATAAAGTAGAAGATTCAGTTAAGGAACTTCAATTGTAAGGTGTCTAAAGACCCTGGGCTTGCACTTGCAATATCGAATTTCACTTTCCGGAATCCTTGCTCCTGGCTTATATTCACATATGCTACTCATAAGAATAAGACGTTCAACTCCCTAAAACACGTATCTATTGAAGACCTTGACTTTTTATCTTCCTTCCCTGCAGGGAAAGGCTTATGTCACTCGGATGGGAAGGCGTAGGGCTTGTTTGGTTTGAGAAGAAAGACTTCTTTATAGCAAGCACAGAAGGTTGTTGGCGGTTAACATTAATAACCCGGAAAAGCCCCCTCTACTTCTCCGCAAGAGTCAGTCTTGAAAGCTTGATTGACCAATAAGAAGAGTCTCGTACAATCATACTAGTAGACCGGTAATCCCCTTATGGTGGAATCTTCCTACATTCAAAAACCGAACGATAGCCTAAGTAATGTTCCAAATCACTGATGTCTGGGAAATCTAAACAAGACGGAAACATCAGTACAAGAAGGCGGACGGTTAGGTGAAAAGAAGCTCCACTACTGGACCAAGACGAGGAAATGCCTTTCTCCTCGAAGAATGCCCCACACAGGTATGCCCGCTAAAGCTCAACTAGCTGCCATTGAAAGAAAGGTGAAAGAGGTGGAGCTTTATCCGCATCCACAGGTTAGCTTGAGAGTGAACTTTGCTTTCTTAACCAATCGTGAGATTAGGCGTTTAGAGATCGACACTGAGTTAGTAAAGAACTTTGAATCACTAAAGTGCTGCTTTCTTCTTTTCCAGAGGATTGGAATACCCCTTGAATTGAGTTCTCCTTTTGAAAAGAGAAGTGGAAGCCCTTCCTTATAGTAGTCTATTCTGCCCTGCTGTTCCTTCCTTCCCGGCCTCCCAAAGCCCTTAGCTGAGAAGCTGCTTAAATGAAAGTATCACACGTGGATATCTAAAAGAATGCGATAGAACACCTTTTCTGACATCAGGAGATGAAAGCTTCAAGCCAATCGGGCGGGTAAGCCAAGGGCATGGATGAGTGAACTCGATGTTAGAAGGCTGCCGTATAAGTAGAGCCTTTCAAAGAATTGTTGAAGCTGCCGGGCATCCACGTAGGACCTGTTGCGAAGTCTTCCCAACCATAAAAAAAAGTCAAACTTAAAATCCTACTCCTAAAAGGCAAAGGGAATAGAGCGATTGTTGCAATCAGAGAAGCCTGCCCCGACTGTGCATCGAGAAGTTCGTCTAAGCATGACTTTTTTATTTTATGTGGGAACGTCGATCTCTAAAGATTCCATCTCTATGGCGTGGATAGATAAACCCGAAGCTAGTCTTTTTCGTTGTGATGGATTGGATTCCGCAAGAAAGGTTCTTATTGCCCGCTCCGCTACTAAACTCACTTGGAGAAAGCAACTAGGTCCCCCAAAGGGGCAGGACATAAACTCATTTTTCCCATTGCATGCGACAACTAGTCGAGAAAAAAGGGAATAAAGCCTAAGCGAGCGAGACAAGAAGGAATTAAGGAGCTCTTCCCTTAGTGACAGTAGCATCTTTCTTTCGAACATTCGGACATTGTAGGCTCTCCTCCTTATAAGGACTGGGAAACAAAGACTCCCATTCCCGGATAACCAGACAGTCTCGGAAGATATCAACCATGGAAGGTCTCCTGTAAGCCAGAAGGTGCTACTAAGTGGTCTAACTCGAATCCCTTCCTTGAATGGGTAAATGGGACAGCTTTCATCTAATGCCTTTGTTCGGACCGGACTCTTGACTTGTCAACTTCAGCCAATTTCAGGTGCTAGAAAAAAACAAACTAAAACAAATAGGAATGGAATTTAGGGACAGATCTAGTATCGCTGAACAGCTAAAGTCAACAGTAGCGGTAGGTTCTCCAACTCGATAAAGAAGCTGTACCGAGAAAGAGGCACTTCTCTCTTTAAATCTTTAAATTAAAAAGAAATGGGCACAAAGCCAGTCGTTATTCTGGAACCTTAGCCCGAGCATCTTGTTATCATATCTTCGAGACTTGCTGGTCTGCTCTGTTAGGAGAACAAGTCCTCCCCCAGCCCAGCTGTACATTTAGGAAGTAGATCGAAAGAAAGGGAATTTATATTATCCTTCATACAGTCACCACTCCCACTCCTCTGGTAAAGTGGGATGACAAAGAAAACAAAGAAGCGGGTGAGAAAGAGACCAGAGGGATTGGATTTCACCCAACCGGTCCGGCTGAAGACTGAAGTGAAGACCTGGCTTTAAGCCTCTCATCTTTCTTTGATACTTTATTAATATGGACTTCATTCTGTAAGGCTGTTAGGAGCCGAGAGAAGGCGAAAAAGCAGATAGTAAAGCCCCTTAGAGAAAAATGCCTGCCCCTATCCGACGGAAGACCTTGGTGTGATCGCTGCAATCGTTCCTTGTTCCCGTCGAAAGTCAGAATTGAGGAGCGGTCAACACTGTGTGTTGTAAGGCCTAGCTCACCCCTTAAAGGAAATAAGTGGCATTCTAGTAAGTCTGGGTGGGATCTATTCCAAAAGGTATCACCCAGCTAGGCGAATCACAGTATGTTTGGCCTGGCTGTATAAGTGTAGCCCGAGAGGGCGGCTAGCACCTCAGGAGCCCTTTGTTACGAAATCCTCTAGAAA